ATTAATATATATAAAAAATATCAAGGAGGGTTGTCAGTATGATTGGAGAGATCTAATCATAAGGATATTGGTACTCTTTATTTTTTGTTTGGTTTGTGGTCAGGAATAGTAGGTACTAGTTTATCGTTAATTATTCGTTTGGAATTAGCAAAACCAGGATTATTATTGGGGAACGGTCAGTTATATAATTCTATTATTACTGCTCATGCTATTTTAATAATTTTTTTTATAGTAATACCAAGGATAATTGGTGGTTTTGGTAATTGAATGTTACCACTAATGTTAGGTGCACCTGATATAAGATTTCCTCGTTTGAATAATTTAAGATTTTGGTTATTACCAACTGCTATATTTTTAATTTTGGATTCTTGTTTTGTGGATATGGGTTCAGGGACTAGGTGAACTATTTATCCACCATTAAGAACATTAGGTCACCCAGGTAGGAGTGTGGATTTAGCTATTTTTAGTTTACATTGTGCAGGGTTAAGTTCTATTTTAGGAGGTATTAATTTTATGTGTACTACAAAAAATTTACGTAGAAGTTCTATTTCTTTAGAGCATATAAGATTGTTTGTGTGAACTGTTTTTGTAACTGTATTTTTATTAGTATTGTCTTTACCGGTGTTGGCTGGGGCTATTACTATACTGTTAACAGATCGTAATTTGAATACATCTTTTTTTGATCCTAGAACTGGTGGTAACCCTTTAATTTATCAGCATTTATTTTGATTTTTTGGTCATCCAGAGGTTTATATTTTGATTTTACCAGCGTTTGGAATTATTAGTCAGTCTACGTTATATTTAACTGGTAAAAAAGAGGTTTTTGGTTCTTTAGGTATAGTATATGCTATTTTAAGAATTGGTTTAATTGGATGCGTGGTTTGAGCACATCATATGTATACAGTGGGTATGGATCTAGATTCTCGTGCGTATTTTACAGCGGCTACTATAGTAATTGCGGTACCTACGGGGGTAAAAGTTTTTAGATGATTAGCTACGTTGTTTGGTATAAAAATAATTTTTCAACCTTTGTTATTATGGGTTTTGGGTTTTATTTTTTTAATTACTATTGGAGGTTTAACAGGTGTGGTTTTATCAAATTCTAGATTGGATATTATTTTACATGATACTTATTATGTGGTTAGTCATTTTCATTATGTTCTAAGTTTGGGTGCTGTTTTTGGAATTTTTACAGGGGTTAATCTTTGATGAACATTTATAACGGGTTATGTTTATAATAAGTTAATAATATCTGTTGTGTTTATATTAATATTTATTGGTGTTAATTTAACATTTTTTCCATTACATTTTGCGGGTTTACACGGATTTCCTCGTAAGTATTTGGATTACCCGGATGTGTATTCTGTATGAAATGTTATATCTTCATATGGATCAATAATTAGGGTGTTTGCTTTGTTTTTGTTTTTATATACTTTAATCAGGTCATTTAGAAACAACAAAGTAATAATAAATGATTTTTTTATCAATAGAAGTCCTGAATATAGTTTAAGTAGATATGTGTTTGGTCATAGGTATCAATCGGAAATTTATTTTAGATGTTCTGTTATAAAATCATAAAAAAATTAAAATTCTTAGTATAATTAGTATATTTAATTGCAAATTAAAAGGTTAAGAGTTTTAAATAAGATAGGATAAGTAAGTCTGTTAGGTTCATACCCTAAGGGTGTTTTCTCTTATTATAAAGTTAAAAGTTTTAGTATAATAATTAGTATAAACTATTGTCAATAGTTAGGTTTATTAAACTTTAAGAGTTCTTTAGTATAATTTAGTATGTTTGATTTCCAATCAAGGGGTAGTAAAGGAATTATTGGTAATTATTTTCAAGGTTATAATTTAAATTTTTCTAATAGATTATTTTCTAGTTATATAGATTGATTTCATAGATTTAATTGTAGGTTGTTATTGGGTGTTTTAGTTTTTGTGGCTTTATTATTTGTTTATTTAATAAGGAATAATTATTATTTTAAAAGAAAAAAAATTGAGTATCAATTTGGTGAATTGTTGTGTAGAGTGTTTCCTACTTTAATTTTGTTAATACAAATAATTCCATCTTTAAGATTGCTGTATTATTATGGTTTGATAAATTTAGATAGTAATTTAACAATTAAGGTTACAGGCCATCAATGATATTGAAGTTATGAATTTAGGGATATCCCGGGGTTGGAATTTGATTCTTATATAAAGTCATTATATCAATTAAATTTGGGTGAACCTCGTTTGTTAGAAGTAGATAATCGTTGTGTGGTGCCTTGTGATACTAATATTCGTTTTTGTATTACATCAGCAGATGTAATTCATTCTTGGGCTTTACCATCTATATCTATTAAGTTAGATGCAATAAGGGGTATTTTAAGGACGTTGTGTTATAGGTTTCCAATGGTGGGAGTTTTTTATGGTCAATGTTCAGAAATTTGTGGGGCTAATCACAGATTTATACCAATTGCTGTGGAGGTTACTTTGTTGGATAATTTTAAGAGGTGGTGCTATTTAAATATGGATTAAAGCTACTTAGTTTATAAGAAAATTTTTGTTTGTGGTACAAAAGATGTAGTAGCTATAAAATATAAGTGTATAAATTTAAGTATTGCATACTGTTTAAAAAAAATTTTATTGATAATAAAATATAGAATTAAAAGGTAGAAAATATATTATTTTTATTGTTTCATAATAAAAATTATGTATATTAGAGTTGAAAAGTCGACTTTTAAGATATCTGTTTTATTTGTTATATTAGAAAATTATGTAGTTGTATGAAAGGTTTATAAAATGTAAAAGTTGAAGTATTTACTAGTTTAGTTTTATAACTGTTTATAAAATATGTATTATAGTTAGATATAATTAAGTTTATTAAAATATTAATAAATTAATTGTTTTAAAATTAGTAATTGTAAAAATTAATTATTATTAATTAATATAATAAAATAACTAAATAGTTAATCAACTGTTTTTTAAAGACTTAGATTTTTAAATAAAGTTTGCTTCTGCCCAATGAAAAATTAAATGGCAGTCTTAGCGTGAGGACATTAAGGTAGCAAAATAATTTGTGCTTTTATTGAGTTCCAGTATGAATGAAGTTATTGGTTAATTATCTTTTTATTTTATATATGAATTTTTAGTTAGTATAAAAAAATATTAGTATAATAATACAAAGATAAGTCTTCGGAAATTCTTTTTTAATGTTAATATTTATTTATTGATATTAAAAATTTTCTAGGGCAGAATTTTATATAATGTAATAGTCTATTATTAATTATAAGAATTACTCCGGAGTTAACAGAAAATCATATCTAATCTAGTACTTATAGTAAGATAAGTTTTACATCGATGTTGTATTTAAGTTTATTAAAAAAGGAGAAAATTTAAGTTTTAAGACTGTTCTTCTTTTAATTAATTTAACGTGATATTAGTTTAATTCATTGTGAGATAGAATTGTTTATCTTGATTATTATTAAATTTAAGTTTTAATAGTACGAAAGGAAAATTAAAAAAAGTTTAAAACTTTAAAAGAAAATAAATTTTCTTAATGTTAAATTTGTTATTTGTAGCTATATTTGCAGTTTTGTTGTTATTAATTTTATATATAACTAATTTTGTAATAAGAGTAAAAAAAAATGATTTATTAAAAGTTGGAGCTTTTGAAAGAGGATTTCTAAGAGTAGGTAAAATTCAGAATTCATTTAGTATTCATTTTTTTGTAATAATATTAATGTTTGTAATTTTTGATTTAAAAATTATAATATTTTTGGGGTTATTAATTTCTGATATTAGTTCATCTGTAAGGTTTATGATGTTAATATTATTTATTTTTGGTGGATTTTATATAGAATGATGATACGGTAAGTTAGTTTGAGTAGTTTAAGTAATAAAGATTAATATTATGGTTTATTTGATGTCTATAAAATTTGTAGTTTTAATGTTAATAATTTTAGTTGTGCCGATAATAAAGTTGAGGTTAATATTATTAGAGTGAGATTTTTTATCTATTAAGTTTAATTTTTATTTTAATAGAATTTTATTTTCATTTATTTTAGGTTTGGTAACATTAAGAGTGCTAATTTTTAGTACTTATTATTTACATAGTGAGTTAAATTTTAATTATTATTATTTTGTATTATTAATTTTTGTTGGTAGAATATTTATATTAAATTATAGTAGAAGTATTTTTACTATATTGTTAAGTTGAGATTTGTTGGGTATCTCAAGTTTTTTTTTGGTTTTATTTTATAATAATTGAGACAGGAATTCAGGTGCTATAAACACAGCTTTAACGAATCGTATTGGTGATTTTTTTATTTTTAGTTTTTTTAGGGGTATTTTGTTTTATGGTTATTATTTTTTAAGATTTGAAATATTATGTAGATTTATAGTTTTATTATTGTTATTAACATCTTTTACTAAAAGGGCTCAGTTTCCTTTTAGGAGTTGGCTCCCAAAAGCTATAAGTGCACCTACACCTGTCAGGTCATTGGTCCATAGAAGAACGTTGGTTACGGCTGGTTTGATTTTGTTAATAAATTTTAGTAAGGTTATAATAAGTAATAATGTTATAATTGTTATTTTATTAATTGGTTTATTTACAATGTTTTTTTCTAGAGTTGCTGCTATAGTTGAAGAAGATATAAAAAAAGTAGTAGCATTAAGTACTTTATCACAGATAGGGTTTTCTATAACAACGTTGGGATTAGGTATAAGATTTGTGGCGTTTATTCATTTGGTTAGGCATGCTTTGTTTAAAAGGTGCTTGTTTATACAAGTTGGTTATATTATTCATAGTAATTATGGTCAACAGGATGGACGTGGATATGGAAATAATGGAAATTTACCGATTTTTATGCAATTACAGTTATTAATTACTTTATTTTGTTTGTGTGGTTTGGTATTCTCTAGAGGTATAGTAAGTAAAGATTTAATTTTAGAATTATTTTTTATAAATAATTATATAATAATTTTAAGTCTTATGTTTTTTATTTCTATTTTTTTAACTTTTGGTTATAGATATCGTTTGTGAAAAAGTTTTTTTTTAAGTTTTAGAAAAGTAGTTAGAGTTTTTAGAACTACTATGGTAATAAATTTTTTAAGGTTAGGTTTAGTAATTTTTTCAATTATATTTTTATGATGATTAAATTATAATTTATTAGTTATACCAAGTATATTTTTATATTTAGATTTTTATGTACCGCTATTATATGTTATTTTAATTATTTTATTTAGCTATATAATTTTTAAATTGTTAGTTAAAGAATTTGTATATAAATTTTTGGTAGATTATTTAGCTAAAAATGTAATTTATAAAGTAAAAAATTTTAAGTTTATAGATAATAATTTAAATAAATTTGGTTATATAGGATTCAATTTTTTAGGGTTGTTTGGAACGCTTTTTACGGGCTATATAAGTACATTTAAGTATAATAATTTAGTTATTTTAATATTTTTTTTATTTTTGTTTTTATAACTAAATTATATATTAATTATTAAGGGACTATAATTTAAGTTTAAAATATGTAATTTGCATTTACAAAATTTTTAGTTCTATTTTAATTTTTATTATAATAAATAATATATATAAATATATTATATTAAATTAATATAATATATTATATAAAAATGAAATCAAAATGATTTCTTATTATATAAAAAATAAAAGTTTAAACACAATTAAATAATTATTTATAAATACGAATAATTTGAAATGAGTATTTAATTAGAATAATGGTGATTGTGTTTAACTTTTATTTGTATATATCTAATATATATATAATATATTATATATATAATTATTATATTTAAATGTGCTAGTTATGTTTTAATTTCAGTGTTTAGTTTATATAAAATATAATATTTGGGTTATTAAGATTTAGAGTCACTGACTACTGTACAGGTTGTTTAGATTTAGGTTGTTTAGATTTTAATATGAACTTTTAGTTTAATTATAGAATTTTTCATTTACACTGAAAGGGTTAAAAGTTTTATTTTAGTATTTTTTTTAGGTGTATCATTGTTAAGTGGTGTTTTTAGTTATATAAATATAGATCCTATAAAAAGTAGATTTTTTTTAATTTTGAGAATGTTAACTTGTATGCCAATATTGTCATTTAGTGGTTATGTGTGATTTTCATATTTTATTTGTTTGTTGTTTTTGAGAGGTATTTTTGTAATTTTAGTATATTTTTCTAGATTATCTAAAATTAATTTGGTAAAAAGATACTTAGTGTTTTTGAGATTATTATTAAGATTGTTGGTTATTAAGATTTCTTATAGCAATATGTTTTTTAATGTTAGTTTAAATGTATTTTATTATAGAATTTTTTGATTATTAATTATTTATATTTTAGTAATTTTATTGTTTTTTATAAATTTTACAAGTTATTTTTTAAATTTTTCGGGGGCTTTACGAAAAGTTTAAATAAGTATCTTAAAATTATTTTTATATTTATTAGATTGTTTATGTTATTTTTTAAGTGGCATCGTTTTATTTTTATTTTAATTGCTTTAGAATTTATAATAATAAGTTTATTTATAAAGTTTATAGGTTTAATAACTGAAATAATATTTTTTTATTTTATATGTTTTTCGGTTATTTCTAGAATTTTGGGAATAATTGTAATGGTGGGGGGTATAAAATTTTATGGAAGTGATCAATGTATTTATTAGTAATTCAAATAGATTTAAGTTAAGTTAAACTATTAATTTTCAAAATTAAAAATATTTAATCTATATGAGGTTTTAGTATAAAATAGTATAATTTATTTTCAATAAATAGGTTAAAATCTTATTTAAAGTATACTTTTATAGATTTAAAATTTGATTATGGTTTAAAAATAGTTAAAATAGTATTATTTAATTATAATTTATAAAGTGGGCAATAAAAATTTACCCCGGTAATTATTTATTTGTAAAATACTTGTTCCAGAATAATCGGCTAGGCTTGTAGAAATTTAAACTTTATTTTGTTTTAATTATAATTATTGAATGGTAAAATTTATTAAATCATAGGTTAAATTTTGATTTTTTAAAATAATGGGTTATAATTTTAAATTTTGATAAACGAATTAGATTAGTACCTAATTAGACAAAAATTAAAAAAGCAGAAGTAAAGTAGAATTTAAACTGAAAGAATATTGGCAGATTTTCTAAATTATCTTTGGAGGTTGAGTAATAATTGAGAACCCTCATTAACTACTTTTATATTTGTCTCATGTATGATCGTTTATTTTATACTTAAGGTATATAATAAAAAATATTTATTTAATAAAATAGATATATACTTGGTTTATGTAGGAGTAAAATTTGACCTACAATAATTAAAGTTGTGGATTTGTGTTAGTGATAGCACAATAAAAATGTAAAAGACAGTAAGAAAATTTTTATGATTTTTTGAAGATTATTTAGATGTGGTACAAATCATCCATCAATTGCCTAAAGGGGAGTAAGTTGTAGTAAAGTAGATTTAGGGGAACCTTAATCTAGTAAATAAACTATTAATAATTTTGTTTTGAAAACAAAATGTATGATTTATCTTGTAGTTTTAAGGGTTAGTTTAAGTTAAGAATTGTTGGCTGTTAATCAAAAGGTTTACTCTTAAAAGAATGTAGTTTAAATAAAAATATTAAATTGTAAATCTAAAGTTAAGATTCTTGTTGTTTTTAAATTTTTTGATAATTATTTTAATAATGGTATTTATTTTACAGGCAATTGCTTTTGTTACTTTACACGAGCGTCATTTATTGGGTAGGAGAAAAAATCGTTTGGGACCCACTAAGGTAAGTTTTATGGGGGTATTACAGGCTTTATTGGATGGTCTTAAATTATTAGAAAAAGAGCAAATAATACCTTTAAATTCTTCTAATTTATCTTTTTTATTGGTGCTGGGTATTTCTTTTGTAGTAATATATCTGGAGTGATATGTGTTGCCTTATTTTTTCGACTTTTTAAGTTTTGAGTATTCGTTAATGTTTTTTTTGTGTTTAATTGGTTTTTCAGTTTATACAACGTTAATTAGAGGGATTGTTAGTAAATCTAAATACGGGATTGTAGGTGCTTTGCGTGCTGGAAGACAGAGTGTTTCTTATGAAATTGCTTTTTCTTTGTATTTATTAGCTGTTATAATTCATTATAGTATATTTAGTTTTGTTAAGAAGTTTACTTTGAGTTTATTAATTATTTATTTACCATTTTTGGTAATGATTATTGGTGAATTAAGTCGGGCTCCTTTTGATTTTGTTGAGGGAGAAAGAGAGTTAGTGAGTGGTTATAATGTTGAGTATACTAGTGTGGCTTTTGTATCGTTGTTTTTGAGGGAGTACGGAAGTTTAATTTTTTTTAGGGTAATAACTTCAATATTGTTTTTTAAATTTTCTATAGTTGTAAGATTTGTAATATTTTCTGTTATTGTTTTTATTCGTAGATCTTATCCGCGTTTTCGTTATGATAAAATAATAACTATGTTTTGATTTAAGTTTTTACCTATTTCGTTAATTTTTTTATTTTATTTTTTTGCATTGTTTGTTTAAATTTTGTAATTAATCAAGTGTTTTTATTAGATATTTTTATATTTGTGTTTTTATTACAGTTTATATTATATTTTAAGGAGGGTATAATAAATAGATTAGTAAAAAAGTTTTTAGGAGGTTTAGTAAATGTTTTTAGGTATAGTAATGTGTTACCTATAAGATCAATTATTTCTTTTTTTACTTTTATTGTTTTGTTAATTTGTTGTTTTGGAGGATATTTTACTTATTCTTTTTGTCCTTGTGGAATAGTGGAGTTTACTTTTGTATATGCTATAGTGGCGTGAATAAGAACGTTGTTAACTTTTATTTCTAGAGAAAAGTTTTCAGTTTATATAAGAAAAGGGGGTGATAGTTATTTAAAAACATTTAGTATATTGTTAGTAGAAATTGTAAGGGAGTTTTCACGTCCATTAGCTTTAACTGTACGTTTAACAGTCAATATTATAGTTGGACATTTAATTAGTATAATATTATATATGGGAATTGAAAGTTATATAGGTGAGAAATATGTGTGGTTAAGTATTTTAGCTATTATAATGGAATGTTTTGTATTTTTTATTCAAAGTTATATTTTTTCGCGTTTAATTTATTTGTATTTGAATGAATAAAGTTGTATTGTTGGGGTGTTAACTTAAAATTAAAGTGTCAAATTTTTAATTTGAAAATGTATTATGCACATCTCAGTTGTAATTTAAAGTAAAATTTTGTATATTTATTGTTAATATAGCATAAGAAGTGCATTTGTTTTAAGCGCAAAAGATATAAGTTAACTAATGAGTTTAATACAAGTCTTCTAAATTTGTTTTAGGTTATAACCTGCTCATTTTTGTATTTTTTTTTAATAATATTAGTTGTATTTTTAAGTTTATTAAGATTAATTACAAATAATATGCTGGTGTGGTGAAGTGTATTTTTGTTAATAACTTTAGTATTTTTTATGTTAAATAAAAAGACTAATAGTTTTAGAAGTTTATTCAATTATTTTGTTATGCAGGAAAGTTTGGGTTTGTTGTTTTTAATATTTTCATATAGGTATTTTCAGTTATTAATTGTAATGTTTAAGATTGGTATAGCTCCTTTTCATTTTTGAATTTTTAGTGTTACGAATGGTGTTGTAGGTTTTAATTTAATATGATTTTTAACATTTCAAAAATTACCTTTTTTATTAATTTTCTTGCAAATAATAATTTTTAAGTTAGTTTTTGTGTTAATGTTAGGTTTATTTTTTTGTTTGTTTCAAATATTGTTAATAAAAACTTATAAAAATTTATTAATTTTATCATCTACAGAGTCATTTAATTGAATTACATTAGGGTTTTTAGTGTCTTTTTTTAATGTAATATTTATTTTTGTTTATTATTTTGTTTTAATAATATTTGTTATTTCTAAGTTTGAAATAATAAATGTTAATAATTTAATTGGTTGAGAAACTATACTTGTATTTATAAATTTACCCTTTAGAGTTAATTTTTTTGTAAAGATTTTTTCTTTAAGGGAAATTTTAAAAATACAAGGGGTGGGTATTTTGTTATTACTGTTTATAATGTTTTTTTCAGCTTTATCATTAAGTTTTTGAATAGTAAATTTAAGAACAAAATATTATAAAATGTTTAAATATAATAAAAATATTTTTATATTTGTTGTCCCAATAACAATTATAATCTTGGTATAATATTTTAATAAATTTCATTAGTAAAAATTATTATGTTATCTTGATAAGGTAAAGTTCTTAGGATGAAATAAAATGTTAAATAGATTTACTATGTTTGATTACGGTTCAAAAAGATTAACATTTTAGTTAATGAGTGTAATTTAGTTTAGATAGAATATTTATTTTTGGTGTAAAAGGGTTTAATTACAAAAAGTTGTGTAATTTCATTAGTTTAATTTTAAAATATAACTCTGAAGAGGTTAAGATTTATGAAATAATAAAAAATAAAAACAATATTATAAATTTTGTTACTTCAATGTTAGTTACGTTACCTACTAGAAAGAGTTTAACAGTAGGCTGAAATTTTGGAAGAATATTAGGGATAGTGTTAATATTTCAAATTTTAACGGGTACTTTTTTAGCTTTTTATTATACAGCTGATGGAAGTGCAGCTTTTGGGGCTGTACAGTATATTATATATGAAGTTAATTATGGTTGAATTTTTCGTTTATTTCATTCTAATGGTGCTAGATTATTTTTTATTTTTTTGTATTTACATATTTTTAAAGCTTTATTTATAATAAGATATCGGATAAAACATGTCTGGTCATCAGGTTTAACTATTTATTTATTAGTAATAATAGAAGCTTTTATGGGCTATGTATTAGTATGAGCTCAGATAAGTTTTTGGGCAGCAGTGGTTATTACAAGTTTATTAAGTGTAATTCCTGTGTGAGGTCCTATAATTGTAATATGAATTTGAAGTGGTTTTGGGGTTACTAGTGCTACATTAAAATTTTTTTTTGTAATTCATTTTTTGTTACCGTGAGGTTTATTAGTGTTAATTCTTTTACATTTAATTTTTTTACATAGAACGGGCAGAACGTCTAGATTGTATTGTCATGGGGATTATGATAAAATTAGTTTTGGACCTGAATTTTGGAATAAAGATGCATATAATGTTGTATTTTGATTGGTATTTGTAGTTTTTACATTATTATATCCTTATAGTTTAGGTGATCCTGAAATATTTATTGAGGCGGATCCTATAATAAGACCAGTTCATATTGTACCAGAATGATATTTTTTGTTTGCTTATGCAATTTTACGTGCAATCCCTAATAAAGTTTTAGGAGTTTTAGCTTTATTAATAAGAATTGTAATTTTTTATTTATTTATTTTTATTAATAATTATACATCTTGTTTAAATAAGTTAAATAAGTTTTTAGTTTATAGGTTTATTATTTCGGCGGTGTTTTTGAGTTGATTAGGACAATGTTTGGTTGAAGAGCCTTACACTATATTAAGCCCTGTATTTTCTGTAATTTATTTTGTGTTAATTTTAATAATTATGATAATGTATTATTTTAGAAAAAAATTATTTATTTAATAGGCATAAATAGTATATAAAATATATTAGATTTAGGTTCTAAAGAAGTATAGTTATGTTATTTATCATAATTTTCATATTTTAAGGTTATCAAGTTATGCTTATTATATATTTTTTGCTTCATTAGGTATAACAAGATCTTTAGTAATTTTTTTTAAGTATGGTTTAATTGTACCTTTTATTTTTAGGTTGTTTACAGTATTATTAATTTCTTTTGCTTGAGGAAAAGATATTTCTATGGAGGGATTGAGGGGTTATCATAATTTTTTTGTAATAGATGGTTTTAAGTTTGGTGTAGTATTGTTTATTTTTAGAGAGTTTATGTTTTTTTTTAGAATTTTTTGGGTATTTTTTGATGCTGCTTTAGTGCCAGTACATGAATTGGGTGAGAGCTGGTCACCAATAGGTATACATTTGGTTAATCCATTTGGTGTACCATTGTTAAATACAATTATTTTACTTAGGAGTGGTGTTTCGGTAACTTGAGCCCATCATAGTTTATTAAGTAACAAAAGGTGTACTAATAGCATGGTGTTAACTTGTGTTTTAGCTGCATATTTTACTAGAATTCAGTTAATAGAATATAAAGAAGCAAGTTTTTCAATTTCGGATGGAATCTTTGGTAGAATTTTTTATTTATCTACCGGGTTTCATGGAATTCATGTGTTATGTGGCGGGTTATTTTTAGGTTTTAATTTATTACGTTTGTTAAAGTCACATTTTAATTATAATCATCATTTAGGTATAGAGTTTGCAATTTTGTATTGGCATTTTGTAGATGTTGTTTGGTTATTTTTATTTGTTTTTGTGTATTGATGATCATATTGCTATATTAGTTTAAATAAAGAATGTATAACTTGTAATTATAGGGAATTATATAGCTTTGGTAGACTTTTTATTATTAAGTTTTTTATTTTTTTTTAAGCCTTTAATATTTTTTACATTTATTATTGTGTTTAGGTTTGTATTGTTTAAGAATATTTCATGAAGTGGACTTTTTTATGTGGTTGATTCAAATGTATTTATTTTATTAATTTTTATAATAATTTTTATTTATGGTATAGTATTAATTAGTGAAAAAAATTTTAATTTAATTATATTAAGGAGGTTGTTAATTATAATTTGTTTGTTTTTTTTTATTTCAAGTAATATACTAATACTGTATATATATTTTGAATTATCAATATTTCCAATTTTAATCATAATTTTAGGTTATGGTTCACAAATTGAAAAGATTAATTCAAGATATTATTTATTATTCTATGCAGCTATTTGTTCATTCCCATTTTTGTTTATTTATTATAAAAGAATATTTTATTTTACGACATGTTATTTTGATTTTAATATTTCATGAGAGTTGTTTTTTATTTTAAGTTTAAGATTTATAATAAAGTTTCCTGTGTATTTTTTACATTTATGATTACCGAAGGCTCATGTTGAGGCCCCGACTACAGCGAGTATATTATTAGCGGGTTTATTATTAAAATTGGGTACAGCTGGTTATTTACGAATTTTAGGATCAATAAATTTTGTTTATAATAATTTCTGAGTAACTATTGCTTTAATAGGGATAATTTTGGCTTCTTTTAGATGTGTATTTCAGAGTGATGCTAAATCGTTAGCGGCTTATTCATCTGTAACACATATAAGTTTTTTATTGTTAACCATAATTTATATTATAATAAGTAGTAAAATTGGAGGATTGATAATAATATTGGCTCACGGTTATACTTCTACTTTAATATTTTATGTAATTGGTGAATTTTATCATACTACGTCAACACGTATGGTGTATTTTTTGAATAGTTTTTTTACATCCAGTATTTTTTTCGGGATTATTTTTTCATTGGTATTCTTGTCGAATAGGGGTGTACCCCCATCATTATCATTTTTATCAGAATTTATAATTATTGTAAATAGGGTTGTAATTAGAAAAATATTATTTTTTATAATTTTTATTTATTTTATAATTTCATTTTATTATTCATTATTTTTAATTGTATGTATAATAATGGGTAAAAATTATTATAGTTTTAATAATTTTAATATTGGGGTTACTGTTTCAACAGTTATTATAATATTTAATATTTTTTGATTATCAATATTTTATTAAATATTATAATTATTAGTATAAAATGGATAATATAATCTATTTCCGATTATATTTCCTTTTTTTTTAGGTTATAAGAGTAAAATTTTTATTGGAAGGAAAAATCTCTTAT